AATGAAGAGCCTGATTAAAGGATTATCGTGATAGGATAAAACATGTAGACTAAATCTACCTTCATTACATCAAACAGAATTAAACTATCACCACTAAGCATCAAAAGCTAACGTGCACCATACACCAAGATGTAATAAACAAAACTTAAAGCAGAAAAGTAAGCTAAAAAAGCTAATGGGTTCATACCCCATAAATAGAGTAAAACTCTCTTCTCTAATGCCCAGAAACTCCACTAAAATCCTCTTATTAACCACCTTAGTGAGAGGTGTGTTAATATCCGTATCATCCAATTCATGACTCGGCGCATGAATAGGACTGGAAATCAACCTAATATCATTTATCCCCCTGATATCCAACGCCAAAAACATGTACAATACAGAGGCCTCACTAAAATACTTCATCGTACAAGTCCTAGCCTCAGCAACCCTACTGTTTATAGTAGTAATAAAAACATTAACAGAGGATTTATTCACCCTAGATGAAAACGCACACACACCAATAATCATTTGTACCCCCCTCCTGCTAAAAAGTGGAGCCGCACCACTCCACTGATGATTCCCAGGAGTAATAGAAGGATTAAGATGGGAAAATTGCGCACTACTAATAACAGTACAAAAGGCTGCTCCATTAATATTAATATCATACCTAATTGAAATTAATGCCTTTACAACAAGAATCATCCTAACATCTGCAGTTGTGGGAGCAATTGGGGGTTTAAACCAAACCTCCATGCGAAAAATCTTAACCTATTCATCCATCAACCACACCGGATGAATACTAATTGCACTAACCATAGGAGAAAATCTATGATTGACATACTTCACAGTGTATTCAACCCTAGCAATAACAGTCGTACTAGCTATCAAACTGTCCGGAACATCATTTATTAATCAAACCATAATAACAAACAAAGAAGTCGCCCTAATAAAATTTATAATATTCACATCACTATTATCACTAGGAGGACTGCCCCCCTTCCTAGGCTTCCTGCCAAAATGAATCATTATTCAATCAATAATCACAAACAGACTAGCTCCCATAGCAACACTAATGGTTGTGACATCACTAATCACCCTATACTATTACCTAAAAATTTCTTACTCAAGATTCATAATCTTAAATACAGAACCTAAATGAAACCTAAGATCCTACAAAAACGAAAGGGCAAGGGGCATTAAAGCGCTGCTATTATCATCAATCTCCCTAACAGGAATAATGTTATGCACCATCATTGCCAATATCTGCTAAACCAAGAAAGAAGGCCTTAAGTTAAATAAACTAATATCCTTCAAAGCTATAAATAAAGGGCTTACCTTTAGGCCTTGGTAAGAACTTTCAACCCACCCCTATAGAATTGCATTCTATAATCACAAAATGAATACAAGGCCAAACCACAAAATAGTGGAAAAGTAACGTAAATACCCCTAAATAGATTTACAGCCTATCGCCTACTTATTAATCTCAGCCACTCCACTAATCTTCACTCGATGGTTCTTCTCAACTAATCACAAAGACATTGGAACACTATACTTTGTATTCGGAGCCTGATCAGGAATGGTTGGAACATCTCTCAGAATATTAATCCGAACAGAACTCGGACAACCAGGATCCCTAATTGGAGACGACCAAATCTACAACGTCATCGTCACCGCCCATGCCTTTGTAATAATTTTCTTCATAGTAATACCAATCATGATTGGAGGATTCGGAAACTGGCTAGTACCACTCATATTAGGAGCACCAGACATAGCATTCCCACGAATAAACAACATAAGATTCTGATTGCTACCACCATCACTGACTCTTCTTCTCACTAGTAGAACAGTAGAAAGCGGTGCAGGAACAGGATGGACAGTATACCCCCCTCTCGCAAGAGGTATTGCTCACGCCGGAGCATCCGTAGATCTAGCCATCTTCTCCCTACACCTAGCAGGTGTATCCTCCATCCTAGGAGCAGTAAATTTTATTTCAACAACAATCAACATGAAACCAAAAAGCATAAAACCTGAACGAATCCCCCTATTCGTATGATCAGTTGCCATCACAGCCCTACTACTGCTCCTATCACTGCCCGTACTAGCAGGAGCAATCACAATACTACTAACTGACCGAAACCTCAATACATCCTTCTTCGACCCAGCAGGAGGTGGAGACCCAATTCTATATCAACACTTATTTTGATTCTTCGGGCACCCTGAAGTGTATATCCTAATTCTACCCGGATTTGGTATAATCTCACACATCATTTGCCACGAAAGAGGTAAAAAGGAGGCCTTCGGAAACCTAGGAATAATTTTTGCCATACTAGCAATCGGACTGCTAGGTTTCGTAGTATGAGCACATCACATATTTACAGTAGGAATAGATGTTGATACACGAGCCTACTTTACATCAGCAACAATAATTATCGCAGTACCAACAGGAATTAAAATCTTCAGATGACTCGCAACAATATACGGAACTCGAATAACCTACAGAGCGGCATGCCTATGGGCCCTAGGATTCGTATTTCTATTCACAATAGGTGGCCTCACAGGGGTGGTACTAGCAAATTCATCAATCGACATTGTATTACACGATACCTACTACGTAGTAGCTCACTTCCATTACGTACTATCAATAGGGGCAGTGTTCGCAATCATAGGAGGATTCGTCCAATGATTCCCACTATTTACAGGACTAACTATAAACCCAAAATGACTAAAAGCCCAATTCGCCGTAATATTTACAGGAGTAAATCTAACATTCTTTCCCCAACACTTCCTGGGGCTAGCAGGAATACCACGACGATATTCAGACTACCCTGATGCCTACACTACATGGAACATCATCTCATCAATAGGGTCAACAATCTCATTCGTAAGAGTAATAATATTCATATTCATTATATGAGAAAGAATTGTATCAAACCGCCAAATCCTATTCCCAACACATACAAGAAACTCAGTGGAATGACTACAAAACCTCCCACCAGCAGAACACAGATACTCAGAATTACCTACCATCTCAATAACTAATTAATAATAAATCTAAAGTGGCAGATAAGTGCGGTGGATTTAAGCTCCAAAAATAAAGTTATATTAAACTTTCATTAGAAACGAAATGACAACATGATCAAACCTAAGATTACAAGACAGAGCATCGCCAATTATAGAACAACTAATCTTCTTCCACGACCACGCACTAATAATTATATTAATAATTATTACAACAGTAATATACACCATAATCAGAATTATCAAAAACAAACAAACTAGACGATTCATCCTAGAAGGACAAATAATCGAAACCGTCTGAACCATCGCACCAGCCATTATCCTGGTATTCATTGCAATACCCTCACTACGACTACTATACTTAATAGATGAAGTACACAACCCAGCACTAACACTAAAAGCGGTAGGACACCAATGATACTGAAGCTACGAATACTCAGATTTCACAAAAATAGAATTCGACTCATACATAACCCAAGAACAACAACCAAACACATTCCGACTACTAGACACAGACAACCGAATTGTACTACCAATAAACTCACCGATCCGAATGATCGTAACAGCAGCAGATGTACTACACTCCTGAACAGTCCCAGGACTAGGAGTAAAAACAGACGCAACACCGGGACGACTAAATCAAGTGAGATTCTCAATCAACCGACCTGGCATCCTATACGGACAATGCTCAGAAATTTGCGGGGCAAACCACAGTTTCATGCCAATCACAATTGAAAGAGTAACAACAAACCAATTCATTAACTGAGTATCAAAGATAAGAGACTCATCAGATGACTGAAAGCAAGTAATGGTCTCTTAAACCAGCTCATGATATCATAGCAAATATCTCTGATGAAAAGAAGGATTAGTTAAATAAAATAACATCAGAATGTCAAACTGAAATAACCAGAAGGTATCCTTCTATACCTCAAATAATACCTATAGAATGAATAACACTCTACATAACATTTCTAACTACATTCCTAATATTCAACATCATAAACTACTTCAACCAATCACCAAACAAACAAGAAAGAAGAAAAAGAACCGTACCCTCCAACAAAATAAATTGAAAATGATAAGAAATCTATTCTCAATTTTCGACCCAACAACAGAAATCAACAACCTACCATTAAATTGAACAAGAACAATAGTCGGACTAATACTAATCCCAACAAGAATTTGATTAATCCCATCACGCAATAGCATGATATTAAGAATTCTAATAAAGAAACTACACCAAGAAATAAAAACAATTTTAAGAAAAGGAAATAGAAATAAAGGAAACTCATTCATCTTAACATCACTATTCCTCATAATTCTAATAAACAACTTCCTGGGGCTATTCCCTTACATCTTCACTAGAACCAGACATCTAACACTCACACTCACGCTAGCACTACCACTATGAGTGAGATTTATATTATTTGGATGAATCAAAAATACGAACCACATATTTGAACACCTAGTTCCTCAAGGAACACCAACAATACTAATACCCTTCATAGTTATCATCGAAACAATTAGTAACCTGATTCGACCGGGAACACTAGCAGTACGACTAACTGCAAACATAATTGCAGGGCACCTCCTACTTACTCTACTAGGGAATAACGGGCCATCAATAAGACACACAATACTAACAGTACTAATCACAGCACAAATTCTATTACTAATTCTAGAAGCAGCAGTAGCAATTATTCAATCATACGTATTCGCAATCCTAAGAACCCTATATTCTAGAGAAGTAAATTAATGTCAATACTCGAAAACCACCCATTCCACATAGTCAACAAAAGACCATGACCACTCACAGGAGCCATCGGAGCAATAGTAACTCTAATAGGATTAATTAAATGATTTCACCAATACGACAACAGCCTACTAGGAATTGGAACTATTATCACAATTATAACCATAGTCCAATGATGACGAGACGTAACACGAGAAGGAACATATCAAGGATTACACACAAAAATAGTTACAAAGGGATTACGATGGGGTATAATCCTATTCATCATCTCAGAAATCCTATTCTTCGCATCTTTCTTCTGAGCATTCTTTCACAGAAGATTATCGCCCACAATCGAGCTAGGGTCAACCTGGCCCCCAACGGGCATTCAACCATTCAATCCACTACAAGTACCACTACTAAATACAGCCATCCTACTCTCCTCAGGAGTAACCGTTACATGAGCACATCACAGACTACTAGAAAACAACGCCACTCAAGCAACCCAAGGACTATTCCTCACAGTATTACTAGGAGTATACTTCACCGCACTACAGGCATATGAATACATTGAAGCACCATTCACAATTGCAGACTCAGCATACGGATCAACATTCTTCATAGCCACAGGATTCCACGGACTACACGTAATCATTGGGACAACATTCCTAATAACATGCCTACTACGACAAACAACGCTACACTTCTCATCAAACCACCACTTCGGATTCGAAGCAGCAGCATGATACTGACACTTCGTAGACGTAGTATGACTGTTCCTATACATCTCAATTTACTGATGAGGTAGATAAAATTTATCTAATACAAGAAAAGTATACTTGACTTCCAATCAAGAAATTTGTGAAAACAAGATAAGTAATTATAACAATTATAACAACAGCAATAATAACAATTATTCTATCAACAGCCATTATAGCCCTAACAACGCTAATCTCAAAAAAAAATAATGAAGACCGAGAAAAAAGATCCCCATTCGAATGTGGATTTGACCCAAAAAACTCAGCACGACTCCCCTTCTCATCACGATTTTTCCTAATCGCAGTAATCTTCATAATCTTCGATGTAGAAATTGCCCTACTATTGCCCATACCAATTACCATAATAACATCAAACATAAAATCATGAATAATAATCAGCCTAGTGTTCCTACTAATCCTAATTATCGGGCTATACCACGAATGAAATCAAGGATCGCTAGAATGAAGAAATTAAGGGGCTATAGTTAACAATAACATTTGAGTTGCATTCAAAAAGTACTACACTAAATAGTTAGCCTCATACCACACAATACAAAAACTCAAACCACAAGTGAGAAGCAAATATTGCAATCAGTTTCGACCTGATCTTAGATAAGAAATTATCCGCACTTTAAACAATTAACTGAAACCAAAAAGAGGTATATTATTGTTAATAATAAAAATGAATTCACAATTCCAGTTAAGGAAGTGAATAGAAAAGTGAATGCTGCTAACTTATCACTATAGCGGTTAAAATCCGTTTACACTTCTAACCAAATTTATATAGTTTAGAATAAACATTACACTTTCACTGTAAAGACAAGGAAACCCTTTATAAATAGACCACCTAAAGGTAACAAAATACCTCATCGACATCTTCAGTGTCACGCTCTAAATAAGCTATTCAAGTAATAAACAAAAATAAATAATAAAATAAAAACCCACATAACAAAAAAGCCCAAAAACACCCTTAAGCCATTATATTGAAACCACTGATTAACCCTACTAAAATTAAAAAAAAACCAATAAACACCCTGACCGCCAAAATACTCCATCCAACCAAAATCAAAAACCCTTGTCGTACTATAACCTACCTCCAACGGCCAAAAAGAAATACCATAAGTAGACAAAAACGGCATATACCACATAGAACCAGAAAACGAAGAAGGAACATACCAAACCATAGAGAATAAACCATCACCAAAAACAAACCCCGCCAATACATAACCAACTCAACCACCCAGAATAATTACTAACAAAGTAAGAAACCTTAAATAGTAAGGCAAACAAACAACAGAAGGGGTAGGACAAATCAACCACATAAGAGAACTACCGCCAAAAACAGACATAATCAACAAACCAATCATACCAGCCACCATACTGTAACCCGCCTCACCTATTGAATGAGAAGAAACAAAATTAAAATCACCGCACATAACGAAGTAAAACAAACGGAAAGAATAACAAACCGTCAAACCAGTAGACAAAAACAACAAGAAAAAACCAAAAATATTAACGTATCTCATAGAAAACATCTCCAAAATAAAATCCCTAGAATAAAATCCAGACAGAAAGGGCATACCACAGAGAGCAAAATTCGACACCATCAAACAAGAAGAAGTAAAAGGCATACAAACAGATAAACCACCCATAAAACGGATGTCCTGAGAATCGCCTATAGAATGAATAACACCACCAGCACACATAAACAACAAGGCCTTAAACAAAGCATGAGTCAACAAATGAAAAAAAGCCAACCCGGAAAGACCAATAGAAATAGTTATAATTATAAGACCCAACTGTCTCAAAGTAGAAAGAGCAATAATCCTCCTTAAATCGTACTCAAAATTAGCACCAAGGCCAGCCATAAACATAGTCAACCCGGAAAACAACAATAAAAAGACATTTAACCACAAACCAAAAGAAGGACTAAAACGGATTAATAAGTAAACCCCAGCAGTAACCAAAGTAGAAGAATGAACCAATGCAGAGACAGGGGTAGGAGCAGCCATTGCCGCCGGCAACCAAGAAGAAAAGGGAATCTGAGCACTCTTAGTCATAGCCGCCAAAACAACAAGAACAGAGATCAAACCCATCTCAACAGAACCTGACAAAAAATCCAAATAATATACAAAACTCCAACTACCAAAATTAATTATTCAAGCAATAACTATCAACAACGCAACATCACCGATACGGTTTGACAAAACAGTCAACATACCCGCCCCATAAGACCTCACATTCTGATAATAAATAACCAACAAATAAGAAACCAATCCTAATCCATCCCAACCTAACAGAATACTAATTATATTAGGACTAACAATCAAAAACATCATAGAAACAACAAACATCAAAACCAAAAGAATAAAACGGACAATATTTAAATCACCAAACATATAATCATCACTATAAAGAATAACCAGTGAAGAAATAATAAAAACGAAACCTATAAACAACAAAGACATCCAATCAAAAAGAAAAGTCATAACAACAGATCTACCATTCAACGAAACGACACTCCAATCAACAAAATAAACCAAATCGCTTATAATAAAATAAAACCCACAAAAACAACAAGCCCAGCCCAAAAAAAAAAGAAACACAAATCTAACAAAACAAACAGACATAAACATAAATCTAAAATAAAACAATTATATCATAGGCACCACAAACCAATATTTTACCCTTAAACTATTTAGATTAATAAAAACCAATCACAACTAAACCTAAACACAAAAAACAGCAACATCCACCCTTAAAATAATAATATTCAACGGAAACCAATGCAGAAACAACAAAGAAAATTCACGGACATAGCCCAAAGAACAAGTATAAATACCAGAATAAATAGAGCCATGCTGACTATAAGAGTACATATACAAAGTATACGCCGCACTAAAAAAAGACAAAAATACCAAAACAGACATAAGAAGCCAAGACCAAGAAACCAGGCTACTCAACAAACCAATTTCACCAAGAAGATTAAGAGAGGGAGGAGCAGCCATATTACAAGAACTCAACAAAAATCACCACATAGCCATTCTAGGCATCAAATTCATTAAACCCCTATTAACCAAAAGACTCCGACTACCAAACCGCTCATAAGAAATATTAGACAAACAAAATAAGCCAGAAGAACACAACCCATGAGCAATTATCAAAACATAAGATCTGCATACACCCCAATATCTTAACGTCATAACACCACCAATAACCATACCCATATGAGCCACGGAAGAATAAGCAATCAATGACTTCAAATCAGTCTGCCGCATACAAAACAAACTAACAAACACACCACCAACCAAACTCAAAGAAATCCAAACAAATCTAAAAACAAAACCAAACCTAAACAAAAGGGGAAAAACACGAATAAGACCATACCCACCCAACTTCAATAATACACCAGCCAAAATCATAGAACCAGAAACAGGAGCTTCAACATGGGCCCTGGGAAGCCATAAATGAACTACAAACATTGGCATCCTAACCAAAAAGGCAAAAATCATACAAACGTAGAACAAACCTCTAGAAGCCCATCCATCCCCCCACAATAATAAAAAACACAAAGAACATAAACTATTATAAACAAACAAAATACCAACAAGTAAGGGAAGGGAAGCCAACAAAGTATAAAACAATAAATAAATACCAGCCTGAATACGCTCAGGTTGATACCCCCAGCCCAAAATCAGAAACAAGGTAGGAATCAATCTGCTCTCAAAAAAAACATAAAAAGAAAGCAAACTAATTCTCCCAAAAGTACAGTACAACATAACAGAAAGAAAAATAACCACAAACAAGAAAAACCCAGGGAAATAAAAAAAACGAAAAACAGACTCTCTAGCCAAAACCATAAGAACGCAAATCCACAAACTAAGAAGAATAAGACCATAGGAAACTAAATCACACCCAAAAAAATAACCCAAACTACCCCAACAAAAAAAATAAGGAAAAGAAAAAAATATTAAAAAAAACACAAAGAACAACAAGGAACAAATTAGCCATCAAAAATCAAAAGAAAAACATAAAGGGATCAAAAAAATCAAAAAACAAAGAAACCTTAACATTGAAGAACACTATAAGATCGAAAATAGTCATTACCATGACTACGAACCATAGAAACCAAAATAGATAAACCTAATGAGCCCTCACAAACAGAAAAAACCAAAAAATAAACAACAAAAAACAAACTAAAATTAAAATTACACAAGTAATAATAAACAGAAAAATACAAAACCAAAACAATAAACTCTAATCTCAACAAAGTAACCAACAAGTGCTTACGACTAGAACAAAAAACCCAAACACCACAAAGATAAATAATAAAAAAATAAACTCACATCGACATTAAGTTTTAATAATTTAAACAAAAATATTGGTCTTGTAAACCAAAAATAAGAAATAACCTTTTAAAACTTCAGAGGAAAGGAAGCCCCATTTCATTAATCCCCAAAATTAACATTTTAAATAAAATACCCCCTGACATAATAATAAAAACACTTATATCAACAAGAATAATAACAAGAATTACATTTACACAAATAAAACACCCTATGGCCATAGGACTAATACTACTAATCCAAACAACGATATTATGCCTAATAAGAGGAATAATATACAAAAGATTCTGATTCTCATACATCTTATTCATAATCATAGTAGGGGGGATACTTGTACTATTTATATACATAACAAGACTGGCATCAAACGAAATATTCTCACCATCAAACAAGCTGATCATAATCACCCTAACAGCTCTGCCCATCCTTATATACCTAATACCATCAAAAATCAACAACAAAGAAATAAACGAGCACAGAATAATAATAGAAAACGAGATTACTACAACAACAACCGTTATATACAACCAGACAATAGGAATAATAACAACCCTACTAGTATTATACATGCTAATAACACTAATTGTAGTAGTAAACATAATCAATGTATCAAAGGGACCACTACGACATTCAAACTAATGAACAAACCCATACGAAACAAGCACCCCCTATTCAAAATTGCAAACAACGCACTAGTAGACCTACCAACACCATCAACAATTAGAGGATGATGAAACTTCGGATCACTATTAGGAATTTGCCTTATCATACAAATCGTCACAGGACTATTCCTAGCAATACACTTCTGCCCCAACACCGAAATAGCATTCAACAGAGTAAGACACATCTGCCGAGATGTAAATTATGGATGACTACTACGCACCCTCCATGCAAACGGAGCCTCACTATTCTTCATCTGCATTTACCTACACACAGGACGAAATATATATTATGGGTCATACAACTTCATACACACATGATCAGTAGGAGTCCTAATCCTATTCATAACAATAGCTACCGCATTCCTAGGGTACGTATTACCATGAGGACAAATATCATTCTGAGGAGCAACCGTAATTACCAACCTACTATCAGCCATCCCATACATAGGGAAAGAAATTGTACAATGAGTGTGGGGAGGATTCGCAGTAGACAACGCAACACTAACACGATTCTTCGCGCTACACTTCCTAATACCATTTGTAATCGCAGCAATAGTAATAATCCACTTACTATTCCTACACCAAACAGGGTCAAATAACCCACTAGGATTAAACAAAAACACAGACAAAATCCCATTCCACCCATACTTCACCGTAAAAGACATCCTAGGGTTCACAATCACCATTATAATACTAACAATCATGGCCCTAAAAGAACCATACCTACTAAGAGACCCAGACAACTTCACACCAGCAAACCCAATAGTAACACCCGTACATATCCAACCAGAATGATACTTCCTATTCGCATACGCGATCCTACGATCAATCCCCAACAAACTGGGAGGAGTAATTGCACTAGCCATATCAATCGCCATCTTATTCATCATACCAACAAACAAATCAAAATTCCGAGGAGTACAATTCTACCCAATCAACCAAACACTATTCTGAACAATAACAAATACAGTAATCCTACTAACATGAATTGGGGCACGACCCGTAGAAGACCCATACATCCTAACAGGGCAAATCCTAACAATGGTATACTTCTCATACTATCTAATAAACCCAACAACAACAAAACTATGAGACAAAACAATAAACTAGTTAAAAAGCCCAGAAACGCCCGATGTCTTGAAAACATCGTGAAAGAAGTTTGAATCTTCTATTAACTTAACTAATACCTAAATTAATACACTACAACAAAGAGAAAATAAAACACCTAACACCAACAAAAAACAAAAGGTAGTTCAACGAAAGAGGCAAAAATCTCTTCCAAGCCAGATACATCAACTTATCATAACGAAACCGAGGCATAGTGCCCCGCACCCAAACAAACAAGAAAGAAACAAAAACAACCTTAATATAAAAAAAGAAAGAATAAAGATCACTACCCAAAAAAATGATACAAAACAACAATCTCATAAAAAGAATACTAGCATACTCAGCCAAAAAAATTAAAGCGAATCCTCCCCCACCATACTCTACATTAAAACCCGAAACAAGCTCAGACTCCCCCTCCGCAAAATCAAAAGGAGTCCGATTGGTCTCAGCCAAACAAGAAATAAACCAAACAAAAGACAAAGGGAGAGAGAAAAAAATTAACCACAAATAAGCCTGAAAAAAACAAAAATAAACCAAATCATAACTACAAACCAAAACAACAAAAGAAAGAAGAATAAAAGCCAATCTTACCTCATAAGAAATTGTCTGAGCCAAAGCACGAAGACCTCCCAACAAAGAATAACCAGAATTAGAAGACCACCCAGCAATCATAACAGTATAAACACCAAGACTAGTACAAGCCAAAAAAAAAAGCAAGCCCAACTCAAAAGAAAAAAATCCTCTTAAGTAAGGAACCAACAACCAAACCAACAAAGAAAGGAAAAACCCAAAAACAGGAGAAAAATAATAAATCAAATAATTAGAAACCAAGGGGAAATACTGCTCCCTAGAAAACAACCTAATAGCATCACTAAATGGCTGAAAAATACCAACAAACCCAACCCTATTAGGACCCTTACGGATATGAATGTAACCTAAAACCTTACGCTCCAACAAAGTAAGGAAGGCCACGCCCACCATAACAAAAATCATCAATAACAAGAAAACAACAAAAAGAAAAAACAAACTCAACATTTACTACCTGTAAACAAAAATTTACATTAATAGATTCTAAATCCAACGCACTTATCTGCCAAAATAGCAACTCCATTAATGATAAACAACACAAAACAAAATTATTCCAAATACCCGGTCCTCTCGTACTAAGATATAAAAATTAATTATAGATAGAAACCAACCTGGCTCACGCCGGTTTGAACTCAGATCATGTAAGATTTTAAAGGTCGAACAGACCCAATCAATTCAGCTCCTACACCAAAAATTAACCTTAATCCAACATCGAGGTCGCAAACCCCCCCGCCAATAAGAACTCTCAAGGGGGATAACGCTGTTATCCCTAAGGTAATTTAATCTTATAATCAAAATAAATGGATCAAACAAATATAAATAAATATAACAAACATAAAGAGGAGTTAAGAAAATTCCTCCCATCACCCCAACAAAACAAATCCACACAAAATAAAAATAAACAAACAAAAACCACTTTATATAAAGATAAGTAAAACTCTATAGGGTCTTCTCGTCCCATAAAAACATTTAAGAATTTTAACTCAAAAACCAAATTCAATAAAATAATCCAATCAAAGACAGATTATATCTCGTCAAGCCATTCATACCAGATCACAATTAAAGAACTAATGACTATGCTACCTTTGCACGGTCAAAATACCGCGGCCCTTCAACCTAAAGTCAGTGGGCAGGCCATACTTCAAAAACTGACAAGAAAAGATGTTTTTGTTAAACAGGCGGACATAAAAACTTTGCCTAATTCCTCAAAAGAAATTAACACCGAAATAAACAACACAAAAATAAAAATTTACTAATTCCACAATAATCACTAACCAAAATAAAGTATAAAAAATATCCCAATAAAAAATTCAAACCAAAAAAAATAAGGAAAAGAAAAAATAAAATTTTAACATAATCAAATCGAAAATCACCATAAAATCCACAAAACTAAATAAAAAATAAAGTTATAAAAACAAAACGAAGAGCTAATCCCCCTCAATCTTAACGCCAAATAAAAAAAAATAAACAAATGATAAAACATAAATAAAGCGCATGAATTAAATTCATTTCTTGAAAAACCAGAAACCACCAAAAACGACTAACATCTCACTACCAACAGAATATTATTAATACTAATGAAACAGTAACCAAAATAAACCACTAACTCCTTCAGAATCGGGAAATAAAAATAAATAATAAAATTCAATAAACCCTGATACACAAGGTACAACAAACAAAGCCAGCTTCCAAAAACCAAACAACATCCCCCCACAGTACAAATAAACTATCACAAAAAGAATCAAATCAAACCCATACAACAACAAAAATGATACTTCAATTAAAAATAAAAAAAACAAAAAAAAATGCAAGAAAATAAACAAAAATCAGACCATGCCGAATCGCACGACATAATAATTCAGCGTAAATGAAAACTCAACTAACAGAAATGATCTGAATCATTCCAGCCACACCTTCCGGTACAGCCACTTTGTTACGACTTATCTCACTAACAAAAATAAACGAGAGCGACGGGCGATGTGTGCATATCTCAGAACCAATTATCACGAAAACAATCTACAAAACATTACAACCAAATCCAATTTCATACACATATTGAAATACATAATCCAAAAACAAATAACAATGTAACCCATCATAACACTTAGAAAAAGCTGCACCTTGACCTGAAATAAATCAAAATAAAGAAACAAGAAAATTAAACCCCTAAAAAGATAATCAATAAACGGCGGTATACAAACTAATAAACCCAAGTAAGGTCCAACGCGGACTATCGATAACGAGACAGATTCCTCTGAATGGAATAAGATACCGCCAAATTCTTTAAGTTTCAAGAACATAACTAATACTACTCAAGCACCAAAATTAACACTCAAAATAATAGGGTATCTAATCCTAGTCTAAAATAAGAGTTTAATAGTGTCCAAAAAACAAATAAATCCCCAAAGAAAATAAAAATTTCACCCAATCAAACAAACCAAAAGAGAACCAACTATAAACCATACAACTACCAAGCCAAACACATTCAAACGCCTCCAAAGTATAACCGCGGCTGCTGGCACAAAATTTAACCGAAACTAGAATGAAATGCTAGATACAAAAACTACTTGATCAACCAATAACAACTAATGAAAACGAACCAATCATAACCCAAGGCCCCATCTAGAAAGAACAAGGACAAACGCACGCAAAAACTCACATATAGAACAAGCAAAAACTGAACGCAAAAGCAAGAATAAAACTTATATATCCAAGCTAACAGCAACCCACTACGGTACAAGACATTAAAATACTGGAAAA